AAAAAATCAGAAACTGTATCAAGAATTATATACAAAAAAATATGAAAATTTCTTCTGGTGTTGAAGGAATTGCACGTATAGAGATTCAAAAACGAATTGATGTGATTCAGGTTATAATATATTTGGGATTCCCAAAATTATTAATAGAAGGTAGGCCTAAAAATAAAAGAATCGAAGAATTACAGAAAAATGTAGAAAAAGAACTAAATTGTGTGAACCGAAAACTCAACATTGCTATTTCAAAAATTGCACACCCTTACAGGCACCCTAACATTCTTGCCGAATTTATAGCGGGACAACTAAAGAATCGAGTTTCATTTCGCAAAGCAATGAAAAGAGCTATTGAATTAACTGAACAGGCCGATACAAAAGGAATTCAAGTACAAATTGCAGGGCGCCTTGACGGAAAAGAAATTGCACGTGTCGAGTGGATTAGAGAGGGTCGGGTTCCTCGACAAACCCTTCGAGCTCAAATTGATTATTCTTCCTATGCAGTTAGAACTATTTATGGGGTATTAGGAATCAAAATTTGGACATTTGTAGACGAGGAATAGTAAACCCTCAGTCGAGTTGGTTGTATCGATAAAAAAAATGGCAAAGTCTTTCATTCTTTTTTTTACCAATAAAAAAAAGAGTAATTCTATAGGGTTGGATAAAATCAAAAATTCGATTGATTATTTAATATAATTGCTATGCTTAGTGTGTGACTCGTTGGTTTTTTTAGGATCAGGATTACAAAAAAATAGACTGATCCATACTATGAACTCATAAGTATAGAACTAATAACCAATCCATCGCTTCGTATTATCTGGATCTGAATCCAAAAAGGCAGTAAAAATAGGCTATATTAGTCATTTCATTGTAACAATTGAAATATGTTTTGCAAAAAAACCAATCTGATTATGAATTGTAAAGCAAAATCAAAAATTATGCAGATAAATGAAAAGATGAGAGAAAGAAAGAGATCAATGATATATGATCTATAACTTCAATATGTAAGGTTTATGAATCATCTCATAAAAGCCAATGTAATAAAGCATTAAGATCGATATAGGATAGATCATCTATAATATAATTAATTGAATGCGTTTATAGACCAAAAAAATAAAGAGCCTCGAGCCAATAAAGACTAAAAAAATTGACTCAAGAACAAAACGAACAAATGGCTCCATTGTATAATTAAAACCTAACCATTAACACGAAGCAATGGGAACGACGGAACCTGTAAATACATAGGATTCTATTGAAAACGAATTTTAATGATTTATTGGGCGGGATGGCGAAAGGAACCAAAAGACACTTGATTTATTCTGAGAAGTTATTTATGGGTTAATCCTACAAATGAAGTCAATATTACAATTGCAAGAGTAAATATTCGCCCGCGAAGGTTTTTATGTTCAGGACATTATCTACAAATCTATAAATAGAAATAATTATCTCTAAATCTAAAATTTGAAATCTATAAATCTTCGATATCTATATATATATATAGAAAAATAAAGAGTATAGTTCTTTCTATACATTAAAGTATGTAAAAAAAGAGATACAAATTTATTTTTTTATTTTTATAATAACAAACTTATAATAAATATAAAATATAAATAGATTAAAAAAAATCGATGAGAAAGGAATCCCAAGATTCAGTATAGTATAATATTCTTTGCATTTGATTCAGTATATTATTTATCAACGACATGTAGATTTTTTTTAATCATAATCATTTCATTCGCGAGGAGCTAGATGAGAAGAAATTCTCATGTCTGGTTCTGTAGTAGAGATGAAATTGCGAAACAAACATCAACTATAACCCCAAAAGAACCAGATTCCGCAAACAACATAGAGGAAGAATGAAAGGAATTTCTTATCGGGGTAATCGTATTTGTTTTGGTCGATATGCTCTTCAGGCACTTGAACCCGCTTGGATTACGTCTAGACAAATAGAAGCGGGACGTCGGGCCATGACACGAAATGTACGCCGCGGTGGAAAAATATGGGTACGTATATTTCCCGACAAACCCGTTACTGTAAGACCTACGGAAACGCGTATGGGTTCGGGAAAAGGAGCTCCCGAATATTGGGTAGCTGTAGTTAAACCCGGTAGAATACTTTATGAACTCGGTGGAGTAGCAGAAAATATAGCCAGAAAAGCTATTGAAATAGCGGGTTCAAAAATGCCTATACGAACTCAATTCATTATTTCGGGATAGCCATTAGGAATGATAGAACCAAAGGAAAAAGGGCCGGGCCGTTGAGATGAAAAAATCACAAGTTTACTTTTTTTTTGAACAAACAATATTTCTTTTTTCCTTTTGCATTGAAATGACAGATTCAAAAAAGGCTATGATCCAATCTCAGACCCATTTGAGTGTAGCAGATAACAGCGGAGCCCGAGAATTGATGTGTATTCGAATCATAGGAACTAATAATCGCCGATACGCCCGTATCGGTGATGTTATTGTTGCTGTAATAAAGGAAGCAGTACCGAACTCCCCTTTAGAAAAATCCGAAGTGATCAGAGCGGTAATTGTACGTACTTGTAAAGAACTCAAACGTGACAACGGTATGATAATACGATATGATGACAATGCTGCAGTTGTGATTGATCAAGACGGAAATCCAAAGGGAACTCGAATTTTTGGCGCAATCACCCGAGAATTGAGACAATTAAATTTTACTAAAATAGTTTCATTAGCACCTGAAGTATTATAAAAAAAAAAGCATTATTTAAGAACAGTAATTATAAGATATTAAGATGAGATTCTAAGATATAAACTAGAAACATCATATAGTTATAATAATTAAATTGAATGAAATTGATTAAATTAAAATAAATTAGTCAATTTTGTTTCGTGCATATACCTTTCTTTATTTAATAAAATTTTTTAATAAATTTTTAATAAAAGAAAAAATTAAAGAGTATGTTGATTATACAAAATTTGGGGGCAATAAAAATTGAGTTTATCATGGGTAGAGACACTATTGCTGACATAATAACCTCCATACGAAATGCTGACATGAATAGAAAGGGAACCGTTCAAATAGCATCTACTAACATCAGCGAAAACATTATTAAAATACTTTTACAAGAAGGTTTTATTGAAAATGTGAGGAAACACCGGGAAGACAACAAAACTTTTTTTGTTTTAACCCTACGACATAGAAGGAATAGAAAAGTATTATATAAAACTAGTCTAAATTTAAAACGGATCAGCCGACCTGGGTTACGAATCTATTCTAACTATCAAAAAATTCCTAGAATTTTAGGCGGAATGGGGATTGTAATTCTTTCTACTTCTCGGGGTATAATGACAGACCGAGAGGCTCGACTAGAAAGAATTGGTGGAGAAGTTTTGTGTTATATATGGTAATCCTTCTAATATCCGATGGTATGTTACAGAGTTTGGTTGGTTAGATAATGAGGATTGGGTTTTAGGTTATATCCCAGCAAAAACCCAACGTAGTTTTGATTTTATACATATACCACACGATAGAGTCAAATATAAATCGTTAGAATTTGACGAGAGGACATCCCATTTATAAACTCCGCAACAAAAATTCGAATGATTTAGTAGTTTTTTCAACTTCATTTTCGAGAGATACAATTCCAGATTTCAAAATTTAATGAAATTAAGTTTCTTCAAAAATATGTATATTCAAAATTAAGGAATGAAAAATATGAAAATAAGGGCCTCCGTTCGTAAAATTTGTGAAAAATGTCGACTAATACGTCGACGGGGACGAATTATAGTAATTTGCTCCAACCCGAGACATAAACAAAGGCAAGGATAAGTTTCCTAAACAGGAACTCTCTAAAAAATCCGATGTACAAATAAAAAATAAAATAAAGGATCCAGTTTGGCATGAAATGGATATATCCATAGATCTTCGACTTAGTTTTTGAGATGATAAAAAAATATGGCAAAATTTTTACCAAGAATTGGTTCACGTAAGAATGGACGTATTGGGTCGCGTAAAAATGCACGTAAAATACCAAAAGGAGTTATTCATGTCCAAGCAAGTTTCAACAATACTATTGTGACCGTTACGGATGTACGGGGTCGGGTAATCTCTTGGTCCTCCGCCGGTACTTGTGGATTCAAGGGCACACGAAGAGGGACACCGTTTGCTGCTCAAACCGCAGCGGGAAATGCTATTCGTACAGTAGTGGATCAAGGTATGCAACGAGCAGAAGTCATGATAAAGGGTCCTGGTCTCGGAAGAGATGCGGCATTAAGAGCTATTCGTAGAAGTGGTATATTATTAAGTTTCGTACGGGATGTAACTCCTATGCCGCATAATGGTTGTAGGCCCCCTAAAAAAAGACGCGTGTAAGAATAAATATTAACGAAATTTCAAGAGAAATAAATAATTCAATGATCTAATCAAAAAAAATAATATTATTATGGTTCGAGAGAAAGTAACCATATCCACTCGGACATTACAGTGGAAGTGTGTTGAATCAAGAGCCGACAGTAAGCGGCTTTATTATGGACGCTTTATTCTATCTCCACTTATGAAAGGTCAAGCTGACACAATAGGCATTGCGATGCGAAGAGCGTTGCTTAGCGAAATAGACGGAACATGTATCACACGTGCAAAATCCGCGAAAATACCACACGAATTTTCTACTATAACGGGTATTCAAGAATCAGTCCATGAAATTTTAATGAATTTAAAAGAAATTGTATTGAGAAGTGCGTTGTATGGAACTTGCGATGCGTCTATTTGTGTCAAGGGCCCCAGGTATGTAACTGCTCAAGACATCATCTTACCACCTTCTGTAGAAATCGTTGATAATACACAGTATATCACTAACCTAAGAGAACCAATTGATTTGTGTATTAAATTACAAATCGAGAGGAATCGCGGTTATCGGAATCGTATAAAACTGCCAAAAGATTTTCAAGACGGAAGTTATCCCATAGATGCTGTATTCATGCCTGTTCGAAATGTGAATCATAGTGTTCATTCTTACGGAAATGGAAATGAAAAGCAAGAAA